AGTGTTCTTATATAGATAAATTATTCATTTTGAAAGCATCTCTATATTAATATTCATATTGTGGTAGAAAGAGTACCATGCTGCGTCTGGACTTCAAACGATTTAGCTTTAACCATAGTTAATGGTCCCACATTTTTGGTTGATAGAGAATCAAAGCGGATTTACCAACGAATAACGAAATGCTATGGTTCTTGCATATGATTTCTTTATTCAGAAGTCATTCGTGAGATAATGTACCTACTTTTCCTAGTTATAACATAAAAAGTACAGCTGGTAGGATCCAGCCTATTCTTGAAATAAACAACTCGCACACACTCCCTTTCCAAAAAAAACCAATACCCCAAGCACTACACTTAGATTTATTAGATTTGTTGCTAAAATATCAGTATTAAACCCGAAACTCCCGGCGGATGGCCAGTGGCCTAAAGAAACGAAAGAATCGGTTACATTTTTCATATGATCTCCTCTTATAGATAGACTAAAAAAAAAGAACAGAGTTCTTTTTGTATCGCCCTGCCCCCCCTTTGATATATTGGATATATATATATATATTTTACTATTTCTAAATCGAGCCAAAAAATATTCGATTTAGAAATGGTTAATTACCCCCTTCTTTATTTAAACCCTTCCTAAAAAATATAAAATATAAAAGGGGGTTCCTTAGACTACGAACGGAAAGGATGAAAGCGAGTGAGTATGCTAATTCCTCATCCACAAATCAGCCCTTCCCGTGGGTTATTGCTTTTTCGAATTTATAAGATTAAACAAAAGGATTCGCAAATAAAAGTGCTAATGCTACAACCAGGCCATAAATTGTTAAAGCTTCCATAAAAGCTAGACTAAGCAATAAAGTACCTCGTATTTTCCCCTCCGCCTCAGGCTGTCTCGCGATACCTTCTACAGCTTGGCCCGCAGCAGTACCTTGACCAACTCCAGGTCCAATAGAAGCAAGCCCTACAGCCAATCCAGCAGCAATAACGGAAGCGGCAGAAATCAGTGGATTCATGATAAGTTCCTCATACAAAAAAAAATGGTTAATGATACAGTCAGCCGATGAATTCTAACTTAATATTCCATCGCTACAATTCATCCAGTCGAAGTCACTACAAACTTCAAATTGAAGTAATAATCTTATTCAAGGATCAAAACTACTTTACTTCAATATCTCTTTTTTAGTTCCTATCGACAAAGTCTTTGCGAATCCGTACGACTTTCGTCCGTCCATTTCTTTGTTCCGAACCATTCTTTGAATTCTTCGATTTTTTTCTTGATTTCATCTGTTTATTCATTGAACTCACAGTCCCAGAGGATACGGAAAGACTTCTATTGGAATAGCCATCAAATTTCTAGTAGTAGGGCAAATTAAATATCTCTTTAGTTCATATATAACTAGTCAATATTTAATATCAATCACCTATACATGTCTTTCTTCCATAACGTAAACCAACTCTTCATTCATCTTAAATTCAATCGAATTCGATAATTATGCGTCGAAAAACAAGTTGACTTATAGCATAGCGCTTTTTTACATATAATATACCTAGTAAAACCTCCCTCTCCGATCCGAATCACCCTATTTTTTATGAATCCCTTTTTTGTTTGTAAATACTTCTTCCCCTTTCTTTATCATTCTCCCGCATGGATACAATCTAAATAGACAAATTGCTTAGGCCGAATCAGTGGATAGAAATATCATTATTTGATTGATCTAAGTTCACGCAATTTATTATTTCTGAAAATTTTATTTTGGTTAATCGCTGAAGAAAATCAACTGAAAGGGGAATCCTTCTATAGAGCACCCCTCTTTTTTTACTCACACGTCGTAAACCACAAGAATTCTTATTCAAATTCTGATTCCGAATAGGAAATATTAGGATTGGCCGACCAGCAATATAAAATGAATATCTATTCAGGAGAGAATGGTATAATATAAGTGGATCAACCAAGAATTTTAGGAAAAAGATCTTTTAGATCTCTTTCCCCTTTTTTTTTTACAACTCTCTACTCTAATATCTTTGGCTATTACTCTAGATTGTATATAGTGAGTTGTATATTTAGATTTACTAATTAGATTAGATTAGATTTTTTTTGAGCCACGCATACATTACCTTGGGATAAGCTAAAAAAGAATCTTTCAAAAACTAGTCAATGATGGCCCTCCATGGATTCCCCTATATAAGCCGCGGCTAAAGTTGCAAAAATAAGAGCTTGAATACCACTTGTAAATAATCCAAGGAACATGACAGGTATAGGAACCACTAAAGGTACTAAAGAAACAAGAACAACAACTACTAATTCATCAGCTAATATATTTCCGAAAAGTCGAAAACTAAGTGATAAAGGCTTTGTGAAATCTTCTAAGATGTTAATGGGTAAAAGGATTGGGGTTGGTTGAATATATTTCCCGAAATAACCCAATCCCTTTTTGGTAAGACCCGCATAGAAATATGCCACTGACGTGAGTAAAGCCAAAGCAACAGTAGTATTTATATCATTCGTG